CCAATTCCAATAGACTTATTGAATGTTCCCATTGGCGTGCATCCAGCAGGAATTGAACCTACGAATTTGCCAATTATGAGTTGGGCGCTTTAACCATTCAGCCATGGATGCTTAACGGGGATCATCGTACATCGTGAATAACCAAATTCCAATTGAAATGAAATCTTTAGGAGGAATCAATGAAACGACATCAATTCAAATCCTGGATATTCGAATTGAGAGAGATCAAGAATTCTCACTATTTCTTAGATTCATGGATCAAATTCGATTCAGTGGGATCTTTCACTCACATTTTTTTCCACCAAGAACGTTTTATGAAACTCTTTGACCCCCGAATTTGGAGTATCCTACTTTCACGTGATTCACAGGGTGCAACAAGCAATCGATATTTCACGACCAAAGGTGTAGTACTGCTTGTAGTAGTGGTCCTTATATCTCGTATTAACAATCGAAAGATGGTCGAAAGAAAAAATCTCTATTTGATGGGGCTTCTTCCTATACCTATGAATTCCATTGGACCCAGAAAGGAGACATTGGAAGAATCTTTTTGGTCTTCCAATAGAAATAGGTTGATTGTTTCGCTCCTGTATCTTCCAAAAGGGAAAAAGATTTCTGAGAGTTGTTTCATGGATCCGCAAGAGAGTACTTGGGTTATCCCAATAAAGAAAAAGCGTATCATGCCTGAATCTAACCGGGGTTCGCGGTGGTGGAGGAACCGGATCGGAAAAAAGAGGGATTCTAGTTGTCAGATATCTAATGAAACCGTAGCTGGAATTGAGATCTCATTCAAAGAGAAAGATAGCAAATATCTGGAGTTTCTTTTTTTATCCTATACGGATGATCCGATCCGCAAGGACCATGATTGGGAATTTTTTGATCGTCTTTCTCCGAGGAAGAACCGAAACATAATCAACTTGAATTCGGGACAGCTATTCGAAATCTTAGGGAAAGACTTGATTTGTTATCTCATGTCTGCTTTTCGTGAAAAAAGACCAATTCAGGGGGAGAGTTTCTTCAAACAACAAGGAGCTGGGGCAACTATGCAATCCAATGATATTGAGCATGTTTCCCATCTCTTCTCGAGAAACAAGTGGGGTATTTCTTTGCAAAATTGTGCTCAATTTCATATGTGGCAATTCCGCCAAGATCTCTTCGTTAGTTGGGGGAAGAATCAGCACGAATCAAATTTTTTGAGGAACGTCTCGAGAGAGAATTGGATTTGGTTAGACAATGTGTGGTTGGTAAACAAGGATCGGTTTTTTAGCAAGGTACGGAATGTATTGTCAAATATTCAATATGATTCCACAAGATCTATTTTCGTTCAAGTAACGGATTCTAGCCAATGGAAAGGATCTTCTTCTGATCAATCCAGAGATCATTTCGATTCCGTTAGAAATGAGAATTCAGAATATCACACATTGATCGATCAAACAGAGATTCAGCAACTAAAAGAGAGATCGATTCTTTGGGATCCTTCCTTTCTTCAAACGGAACGAACAGAGATAGAATCAGATCGATTCCCGAAATGCCTTTTTGGATCTTCCTCCATGTCCTGGCTATTCACGGAACCTGAGAAGCGGATGAATAATCATCTGCTTCCGGAAGAAATCGAAGAATTTATTGGGAATCCTACAAGATCAATTCGTTCTTTTTTCTCTGACAGATGGTCAGAACTTCATCTGGGTTCGAATCCTACTGAGAGGTCCACTAGAGATCCTAAATTGTTGAAGAAAAAACAAGATGTTTCTTTTGTCCCTTCCAGGCGAGCGGAAAATAAAGAAATGGTTGATATATTCAAGATAATTACGTATTTACAAGATACCGTCTCAATTCATCCTTCGGAACCAGATCACATCCCGGATCTGGTTCCGAAGGATGAACCGGATATGGACAGTTCCAATAAGATTTCATTCTTGAACAAAAATCCATTTTTTGATTTCTTTCATCTATTCCATGACCGGAACAAAGGGGGATACGCGTTACGCCACGATTTTTTTGAATCAGAAGAGAGATTCCCAGAAATGGCGGATCTATTCACTCTATCAATAACCGAGCCGGATCTGGTGTTTCATAGGGGATTTGCCTTTTCTATTGATTCCTACGGGTTGGATCAAAAAAAATTCTTGAATGAGGTATTCAACTCCAGAGATGAATCGAAAAAGAAATCTTTATTGGTTCTACCTCCTCTTTTTTATGAGGAGTCGGTCCGGATCTACTGCGGGAATGAGTTGGAAGATCCCAAACTAAAAACAGCGGTATTTGCTAGCAACAACATAATGGAGGCAGTCAATTATAGCACCTATGGAAGAAATGTATCGAATCGATTCTTTTTAATGAATAGATCCGATCGCAACTTCGAATATGGAATTCAAAGGGATCGAATAGGAAATGATACTCTGAATCATATAACTATAATGAAATATACGATCAACCAACATTTATCGAATTTTAAAAAGAGTCAGAAGAAATGGTTTGATCCTCTTATTTCTCGAACTGAGAG